ACTGAATCACATGAAATTTTACCCAACTCCATATTTGTAATGAAGTGTATGAATTACGTATGAACGAAAGAATAAAGAGAATTTTTTACTTAAAACTTAAATTAGAAGTTGCATGGAATGGAATTGATAAAACAGCACTAAAAACAGAATTTTGTCACTTAGACCTATTAAGGTTTATAGGGTTTTGTATATACAAAAGAAAAATAAAATGATTCAAATTATATAATATTACATATTATATTCGAATTTGATAAAAATAAAAAGATTCAGTATTTGGGAGATAAAGACACAAAAATCAGAAACAATATAGAATCCCTTTTTTGAGCACTTAACCGATGAATTTCGTTGTTCAAAAAATGATTCGCAGAGAAGAGAGATATTTCTACTTTACTGATTTTTGAGTAGAATACCATTGGAAGTGTATAAAGTGTATAAGAAGGGTTGCTTTTATTAAACACATATGCGGATGGCTATAATATCCGACTTCTCTTTTATTTTAGTACCTTCTATTCGGGACAGGCTTTATCAAACGAAAATCTCTATTCAATGCAAAAATGAAGTAGAATAATTTTATGATAATTCCCTATCGATAACATATCTATCTAACTAATAGATATCTGTAATTTATGTTCTGGGGTTTACATAGACTCATATATTTTGTTATAATTGAAATTGAGAATGATTTTTTGATTAAAAAAAAGAAATACTGATTTGTTTTATCTCAATTTGTCTTTTCTTATGTATGTCATTAGGAAAACACAATTTGGAGATGAAAATCTCCAGAAGCGTCCATGAATTCGACGTAAGCATAACCAATAGTTAATGGTTCCAATTTGTCGGCTGAAAATCCACATGTGATTTTTCAATAGAAAAACGAGAGAATGTTTTTAGCATTGTGGATTTTGAGATACTCTAGAATCAATCGAAGGAATGGATCAAATCTAAAACAAAAAAAAATTCAAATAAAAAAGGGATATTTATTTTAGGAAAAGGATTAAGGAAAACAGGACCCAAAATGCAAGTACAATAAAAATTCAGTAATCCGAGAATATTTTTGTATCATTTTGGCGGCATGGCCGAGTGGTAAGGCGGGGGACTGCAAATCCTTTTTCCCCAGTTCAAATCCGGGTGTCGCCTGATCAAACAAAAAACCCGAAATCTCTTCTTTTCTTCTGTTCTGCTGATATAACTCGGAGAAGAATTTTCTGGTAGAAACAGAGGAAGCAGGCTGTTGATACTTTGTTTGATTCTAAACATTTGGTCTGAGGTTTTTCGAAAAGAAAAGATTGTGAATCCTCGTTCACATCTAGGATTCAAGGAAATATAATAATCTATTATTATTATATAGTAGGGAGCTTTCAAGACTTTACGAGTCCCTTCTATTATTAAGGGACTGTCCACTGACTGGATCTTGGATTAGATTGTAGAACCTGCTAAGAAATCTGATTCCATTTAGAATTTTGGAAAGGGACGGAAGTTTCGTTATATATGATGGATTTGCGAGATGAACGCTGGGGTATCCAATCAATATTCGATTCGATGGATAATTTTCTTTTAGAAAAAAGAAAGAATTTTTTTTTGATAACCCCTGCCCCCTACCCCTCAGAGATAATCGGGAAAGGGGGTAGGGATTAGGGGAAATAGAGGTCTGTACTAGATAGTGATTTCTCCCTTTCCGTTTTTACTTACGAGGGTCAACAAAAAAAAGATAGGCCTTATTATTCACATGTTCCCATTCCCTTGGGATATTTGCTTGTGTTTAATCTTTCCCGATTCGAAATCAGAATCAGATTGGTTTCTCAATAATGTTCGGTCAAAATCCCCTTTTTTTGACTCTGCACCATTGATTCCACTATTATTAGTGAGGAATAATTCCTTTATATTTAAGAGATAGGAGACATAATTAACATGGATATAGTAAGTCTCGCTTGGGCTGCTTTAATGGTAATCTTTACATTTTCCCTTTCACTCGTAGTGTGGGGAAGAAGTGGGCTCTAGAAGTACTACTAAATTGAGTTGAGGAATCAAATCAAACCGTATCACTTGTTTTATAGATCGTTCTGCAACGCATTTTGCACTATTAAAAATCAAAATATCTGAATTTCGAATTTCAGTATTAGGAAAAGGAATTAGAATTCTAAGATAAGAATTATCTCAGATTGATCGGAACAAATAGATCTATCAAATAAATAGAATTGGGTGTTATGTCAATTCCATACAATATATGAAATTAATAGAATATATGAAATTAATAGAATATATTACATGAAGAGAATGTTGTAGATTGATCTATAGAATCTAGCTTTATTCTAGATTAAAACTTTATAGAATAAGAGATCGATAGTATGGTATAAAGAAGGATTCATCTATTTCTTTCTTACCATACTATCAAATTAATAGAATACTGCCGATTAAAGTCCGCTCATTTCATTTAAGTTAAGACGCAAAATTGGAATCCTTTTCATTTGACTTCGTCAATTTTTGATAAGAACTCAGAAGGAAAGTTTTATTCAAATTCATTTGAAAAATTCAATTGAATTAATTATTTTGACTAACTGTTTTTACATAAATGATAAGTAGAAACGCGGTAGGAACTAGAATGAATAGTGCAGTAGCAATAAATGCAAGAATATTTACTTCCATAATCGCATCGGTTTTTTTACTTCGCAATAACTCGGGATTTAATCCCATAGAGATGATAAATCTTTCGTCTGTAAATTCAATGAATGAATTTCCTCTCGATGATCTTGAATGGGATCAATATCATGAATAACAATATCTGATCTATCAAATCAACTCGTAGTCGAGACTTGAATAGTATAACATAGGAAGTTCTTTTATCCATACCAAAAAAGGATTTGGATTTCTGAACCAATTAATCCAAAATTCTTTATATTTATTATCCGTTTCCTTGTTTTTTCTATATCTTGCGTATTGCTAATCCTCTGATGAAGGATCATCAGATTGCCTTTCCACTTCGATTAGTCACATAGTTACAAATCTAAACAAACAATAAACGCGAAATGGAAAACATATGAAAGAAAAAAGAAACAAAGACTCCTTTTTTCTTGGGAATGAAATTATGTCCCCCGACACCCTTTCTATGTTCTATGAAAAGGGTAAAATGAATAGATGTATTTATTGGATCCGTCGGGACTGGCGGGGCTCGAACCCGCAGCTTCCGCCTTGACAGGGCGGTGCTCTGACCAATTGAACTACAATCCCAAGAAAATAAGGGATCTAGCAGAAGATTTTCTTCTTTTTTAGCTTCGTATGCGGTATTTCTGAAGGACAAGGTGGGTTAGACCCTCTCATGGTAGATTGGCGAATTATTGGGCCGAGCTGGATTTGAACCAGCGTAGACATGTTGCCAACGAATTTACAGTCCGTCCCCATTAACCACTCGGGCATCGACCCAGGAAGAATCAATTTTAGGCTTAGTGGTAATCCATGATCAACTTCCTTTCGTAGTACCCTACCCCCAGGGGAATTCGAATCCCCGCTGCCTCCGTGAAAGAGAGGTGTCCTAAACCACTAGACGATGGGGGCTAACTTGCTCAACTGCCCTCATACTATGATCATAGTATGATCAGTTTTTTGAAATTGTCAATATAATGGAATGGTATGATTAGATCTGAGGGATCTTTGTGTTTTTCAGAGAATTGTATGGAATTTTTTGATTCGTCGTTCATATTCATGCATTAGAATCGACATTCTCTATAGAAATCTAGTATAGAAATCTATATTCCTTAGAATTGAATAAAAAAGACTTGTAAAAAAAAGAAATACTAAAGTACTAGAAAGAATACTGGGGATAGGATTTTTTCAGAGAATGATTGGTCCGTCAGAAAATAAACGGGAGGTTTCAGTTCCATTTTTTTTTGCTTTCATTCATTGTTAAGACGAGATATCCTTATCTCTATCTCATACTAAACCAGGAAAGTAACAACCAATAAATCTAGTAAAATAAATCTATTAAGCGGGCTCAACAAGTTATTGAAAATCTTCTATAAAAATTTAGTTTTAGTTCAAGGGGACAAGTATAATCTCTTTATCACACGATTTGATGAAATATCTTGAAATTGATTTTATGTCGAATTGGTAACTGTCCATGTTATGTATCAATCAAGCCAATTTTGCTTTGATAGGAATCATTTCAATAAAATAAATTAGGGTCAGTCTTAAAACAATTTACCCTAGACTTGCTAGGCAAATCCATTTGATTATTAAAAATAAGCCACTAGCCACTATGAGTCTAGTGCATATACTTATGTATATAATATATGTGCATATAGCTATTTTATCTACATAGGACGTTGGGGAATTTAATCAAATAAGCCCTTTTAACTCAGTGGTAGAGTAACGCCATGGTAAGGCGTAAGTCATCGGTTCAAATCCGATAAGGGGCTTTGGGGTTTTTCAGAAAAGTCCATAGTATTCAGAAAATAGAGATCTTTTTGTTATTTAGAAGAAAAAAAGTAACTAAATGGATACTACGTTATCATTATACTGAGTTAGAGTACATAGTAGTTCTAGTTAGAAAGTGTAACATTTTTTCAGTAAATTTTCATTATTTTGAATAATAATCCCAACCCGCCTCTTGAATTACCAGAAATCCTTATTTTTCCTTATACATACCAATCAAATTCATTGGAAAGATTCGAAATCAACAAAGGAAAAAGTAAGTGGACCTAACCCATTGAATTATGACTATATCCGCTATTCTGATATTCAAATTCGATAGAGATAAAATTTGAATTGGAACAGTCGACCCCCTGCTTTTTTTGGAATTTCAATTCTTTGGACTTCGAAAGAATTTGTCGATATTTCCGATTAAATTTTCTTGTTCCTAGATTTTTTATGGGAATAAATTGTTATTCCCGTCCTCTACAGAGAAACCTTTCTTCCAAGTCACAAAGATAAGAGCCATTTCCAGTATCTTTCTTTGATTACAGATCAAGGTGAATCTCTATCTATCTAAATCTAAGTCTATTTAGATG